TAAGTTCCAAAATCCATTTCGTCGTCCAGTAGCGACAACTGTCTTTTTGATTGGGACCGTGGCGGCCCTGTGGTTAGGTATTGGAGCAACATTACCAATTGATAAATCTTTAACTTTAGGTCTTTTTTAAAAAAATTGAGTCAATTGTAAAATAAAAGACGTGGGTATCTAGGGAGTAGTCATTTCAAAATGAATTCTCCCTAGATACATATCTAATTAATAATTAATTCAATTAGGTTCGACTGGAAAATCAAAATTACGTTGAAGATTTCAAATCCATTTAAATTTCAAATTGACTTTTTAGTCAATTTTTTTTGAAATGCTTTTTCTATTTTTTTTTTTCTAGAATGTCTAATATCTTTTTTACATCTTCTCTGTGAAAATGTTCAATTTTGATAAGGTCTTCTTGACTGTTATTCAAAAGGTCCAATAATGTATGGATCTTGGACTTTTTGAGACAATTATAGATTCTGGGAGGCAATTCTAATTGGTCAATAAAAATATATTGAAATGCTAGTTCTTTTTTTTTTTTTTTTTAGGTTAACTAATCTATTATGAAAAGGAAAAAGGGGTAAAGTAACTTGATGTTGGTTGTTCTCTAAATAGAAGGTTTCTTCTTCTACATGTAGAAAAGGAATAAATAAATTAATCAAATTCCGGGAGGCTTCATGAAGTGCTTCTTTAGGAGTTAAACTTCCATTTGTCCATATTTCTAGAAAAAGAATTTCTTGTTTTCCATTCCCATTCCCATAAGAATGAATACTATGATTCGCGTTTTGAACAGGCATGAATACAGCATCTATAGGATAACTTCGGTCTTCAAAGTTATTTGAAATTTTTATACTATATCCGCGATTCCTCTCAATTTTTAATCCAATACACAAATCTATTGATTCCGTTAAGGTAGCTATATGTTGTGTATTATCAATAATTTGTACAGAGGGTGGTAAAATTATGTCTCGAGCAGTTATATATCCGGGACCTTGGACACAAATAAGTGCGTTGCGCGTTCCATATAAATTACTTCTTAATACAATCTCGTTCAAATTCATTAAAATTTCATGTACTGATTCTTGAATACCTACTATGTTAGAATAGTCATGTGGTATGTTCTCAGATTTTGCACGTGTAATACATGTTCCTTCTATTTCGCCAAGTAAAGCTCTTCGCATCGCAATGCCTATTGTGTCGGCTTGACCTTTCATAAGTGGAGACAGAATAAAGCGTCCATAATAAAGACGCTTACTGTCTCTTCTTGATTCAACACACCTCCACTGTAGTGTCCGAGTAGATACTTTGACTTTCTCTCGAACCATAGTAATTTTATTTGATCAGATCATTGAGTCGTTTATTTCTCTTGAAACCCTTTCAGCTTTTATTTAGTTCTATACACGTCTTTTTTTAGGGGGTCTACAACCATTATGTGGCATAGGGGTTACATCTCGTACGAAACTTAAAAGTATACCACTTCTACGAATAGCTCGTAATGCTGCATCTCTTCCCAGTCCAGGGCCTTTTATCCTTACTTCAGCTCGTTGCATGCCTTGATCCACTACTGCTCGAATAGCATTTCCTGCTGCGGTTTGAGCAGCAAAAGGTGTGCCTCTTCTTGTACCCCTGAATCCACAAGTACCCGCGGAGGACCAAGAAATCACCCGACCCCGTATATCTGTAACGGTCACAATGGTATTGTTGAAACTTGCTTGAACATGAATAACTCCCTTTGGTATTCTACGTACATTTTTACGTGAACCACTACGTGTATTTTTACGTGAACCAATTCTTAATACAGGTTTTGCCATATTTTTTTCATTTCACAAGAAATATATGGATATATCCATTTCATGTCAAAACGGACCCCTTGTTTTTTCAGCTCTTTGGAAGTTCCTTTTCCTTTAGCCTTTAGTAAGATTATCCTTGTCTTTGTTTATGTCTCGGGTTGGAACAAATTACTATAATTCGCCCCCTCCTACGGATTACTCGACATTTTTCACAAATTTTACGAACAGAAGCCCTTATTTTCATAGTTGTTATTCCTTAATTCTCTGAATATACTTATTGTTTTGTTTTGTTGGAGGAAAAAAAGGTTTCTTGATATTTTTGAATCTTGAATTGTATCTTCGTGAAAGGAATGTTGAAATTGAAAAAACCACTTACTTCTTTGAATCCTTGTTATGGAGTCTAGAAAATGGCTGTCCCCTGATTAACTTAGATCTAAGAACTTACTAAAACTTTTACCCTTTTCTCCTATTTATCCTCTAGGTTTACCTATACCAAAATATGTCGAATCCCTTCCGAAGCATGACCTCAAATCACAAAAATCTTTAGTATCGAAACAAACTAGAACCATGCCGTTCGGAAGGGATTCAGAAAGAAAACTTTCATTAATTCATTTTTTCTTTAATTTCATTCGAAGTAAAACATTCTAAAGTTTTTTAGTAGGGGCGGTATTCCACAACCCCCCCTTTTTTTCACAAACGGCAAGTTCGGGGTAGCCAAATTTTATATTAGAAGGATTACCATGATTACCATATATAACACAAAATTTCTCCGCCAATTCTTTTTAGTCGAGCTTCTCGATCTGTCATTATACCTTGAGAAGTTGAAAGGATTACAATTCCGATTCCGCCTAAAATTCGTGGAATTCGTTGAGAGTTAGAATAGATTCGTAGACCCGGTCGACTTATTCTCTTTAAATTTAAAATAGTTTTATAAGATTCTTTTTTATTTCGTATATGTCTTAGGGTTAAAATCAAAAAATATTGGTTGTTTTCGCGATGTTTCCTTACGTTTTCGACGAAACCCTCTCGTAAAAGTATTTTAACAATGCTTTCGGTGATGTTAGTCGATTCTATCCGAATGGTTCCTTTTCTATTCATGTCAGCATTTCGTATAGAGGTTATTATATCAGCAATAGTATCTTTCCCCATGATAAGTTCAAATTCCTTATTATTCTATAATTTTGATATAATCAACATGTTCTTTTTCTTTCATTTATATTCTTTTATTTATATTATTTATATATATAGACGAATTATATATTAATAGACGAATTATATATTAATATATGAATTCCATTCTTAATATTTTTTTATGTAAGGGTATATGCGTGATACACAATCTATTAATTTAATTAATTTGATTTCAATACCATTTTTTGAATCCTATCCGATACTAACTATCGGTATTTAGGTTTTATAATACCTCGGGAGCTAATGAAACTATTTTAGTAAAGTTTAATTGTCTCAATTCCCGTGGAATCGCCCCAAAAACTCGAGTGCCTTTTGGATTTCCTTCTTGATCAATGACAACTGCGGCATTGTCATCATATCGTATTATCGTCCCGTTGGTACGTTTCAGTTCTTTACAAGTACGTACAATTACAGCTCTGATCACTTCTGATCTTTCTAGAGGAGTATTTGGTATTGCTTCCTTAATTACCGCAACAATAACGTCACCAATATGAGCATATCGGCGATTACTAGCTCCTATTATTCGAATACACATCAATTCTCGAGCCCCGCTGTTGTCTGCTACATTCAAATAGGTTTGTGGTTGAATCATATCATTTTTTTGTATCTCTTCTTTTAATGCAAAGGACGAAGTAAAAAAATATTGTTTGTCAAAAAACGAAAACTTCGAATCTTTTTATCCTTAAATGTTATTTAGTTTTTTCATTATATATTCCTATTCAGAAATTCAGACATAATGAATTGAGTTTTTATAGGCATTTTTGATGCCGCTATTGCAATAGCTTTTCGGGCTATATTTTCGGGTACACCACCCATTTCATAAAGGATTTTACCTGGTTTAACCACAGCTACCCAATACTCTGGGGATCCTTTTCCAGAACCCATACGCGTTTCCGCGGGTCTTACTGTAACTGGTTTGTCTGGAAATATACGTATCCAAATTTTTCCACCGCGTCGTACATTTCGTGTCATTGCTCGGCGCCCTGCTTCTATTTGTCTAGATGTGATCCAAGCGGGTTCAAGTGTTTGAAGAGCATATCTGCCAAAACAAATACGATTCCCACGGGAAGATATTCCTTTTAGTCTTCCTCGGTGTTGTTTACGAAATCTGGTTCTTTTTGGGTTATAGTTGATGGGGTTTTTCTAAATTAGAAATTCCATCTCTACTACAGAACTGAACGTGAGAATTTCTTCTCATCCAGCTCCTCGCGAATAAAAGAACCGAAAAAGCTTGGATTAAGATATAGATGGAGTTAATTATTAATCGTAGTATTTTTTGAAATTTCCGTTTATCTTTTCAAAATTTGTGTATGTCTTTTTCGAAAGGGAATCCCCCCAGATGAATTCTATTATTTCTATATTCTATAATTAGTTAAAAATAACGTAAACGTAATATCATCATCTCGAATGTAGTTTTTGTTAGAGTTAGAATATTCTATCAAATCCTTATTTTCTTTTATCTTTTTCATTTTTTTTTTTTTTTTCGTATTTTATTTTATTACTTTTTTATTGAAAAAAAAAAAAATTTTGCGCCGGCGAATATTTACTCTTTCCATATCTATTTAAGTTTGATGTTTATCCCACGAGGTCTCAGAATCAAAATAAGAATAGATAATAAAGTTTCTAGTTTATTCCGCCATCCTGTCCAATGAATTACTAAGATTTGTTTTTCACTAGAATCTTTTATATTCACGGGTTCCGTCGTTCCCATCGCTTCTTGATTAATCATTAGGCCCGAATTCCACAATGGAGCTGCTCTTACATGAAATTTTAAATTTCATTTTTGAATTTGTTTTTGAGTCAATTTTCTCAGTTTTTATTGGCTCAAGGCTCTTAATTTTTTGTTTTTGGAACAGATTTATCTAATTATTCTGAATGAATCCACCGTATTGATGCTTTATTACATTGCTTTGCTTTTCTTACAGTGACCTCATAGACTTTCCAAATTGGAATCATATATCATTAAATACTCAATTTTTGCTCTCTTTCTTTCATCCTTCCATTTATCCGCATACTTTTCGATTACCT